CTAAAAAAGAAAAAGATTATCTACTAAAAAATAATATAATTGATGAATCATATATTCAAAAAAAATCAAAAGATTCTAAAAAAGATTTATCGACAAAGAATAAAATGAAATATCTAATTGATAAAACAAAAAAAATAAAAAAAGAAAGAAAAAAAAGATTTTTAACTATCCGGATTTGTCCTAATAAAAAAAAAAATAAACGAGTTGATCGAATCAAATTCAAAAAATTGATAAAACGCCCCTTCGGGATATTAAACAAAAATTCGAGATTCATTTACGAATCAAAATTTATTTTTTTTAAAATTGTACAATTCTTTGAAATATACATAAATAATTTTTTATTTATCAGTAACATAAAAATACTAAGTCTCAATGTACAACTCTTTCTTCAATCAATAAAAACAAGTTTTGATAAGTACATTTACAATAATCAAAAAAAGAACGAAAGAGTTGAAAAAAAAAAAAAAATAACAATAAAAACGTTACTTAATATTAATAATAAAAACTCAACTATTCTGTTTGGCTTATCTTCCTTGTCACAAACATATGTATTTTATAAATTATCAAAAATTCCAATTCATTACTTGGATAAGTTAAGATATGTACTTCAATATCATGAAACGTCTGTTTTTAGTAAGAATGTAATTCCAAAATGTTTTAGAACACAAAGAATCTTTCATTGCGACTCAAAATTAAGACATCAAAAACGTTGGAATTATGAAAAAAATAAATGGAAAGATTGTCTAAAAGATTATTATCACTATGATTTATCACCAATTAGATGGTCTCGATTAGTACCACAAAAATGGCGAAATATAGTAAATCAGCATTCTACAATTAAAAATAACGATTTAAACAAAGAATATTTATCTGAGCAATCCTCATTAATTCATCATGAAAAAACGTTAGTGTCAGATCAAAACTGTCAGTTTAAAAAACATTATCGATATGATCTTTTATCATATTTATACTATAATTATAAAAATAATTATGAAAATGCAGCCTACTCTATTTATATGTCTAAATCACCATTACAAGAAAAATTACAAGTAACAAAAAAAAATATCACTTTTATAAATTATAATACAGATAAAACCAAATTACTCGATAAAGTTACAGTAAAGAATAGCCCTATCAATAATTTTTTCAATAATTATCGACGATACGAAAATAGTGGGAATATAGAGCAAAAGGTGAATACAAAATATTTTGACTGTCAAATTCTTTTAAAGATACAAAAAGTATATCTTTTTGATAAGCAAAGTTTTTTTTATATTACACTTTATCAAAAAAAGAAAAATGAAATACTAAATAAGGCGAGATTGAATGTGGAACTTTGGTTTTTACAAAAATTTTTACAATTTTATAATGTAAAAATTAATGAAAGTACAACAAAAAAAAATTATATATCATTGGATGAAAAAAAAAAATACACGAATAATACAAAAACAGGATTTGACATCTTCCTAAAAAGATATTTGATTTTTCAATTGAGATGGGATAATCTTATGAAGCAAAAAATAATCAACAATATTAAAGTATATTGTTTCCTACTTAGACTTCTAAATCCAAAAGAAATGGCTCTATCGTCTATTCGAAGAGAAGAAATGAATCTGAATATCATGTTGATTCAGAATAAATTAACTTGTACCAAATCGATGAAAGGGGGAATATTAATTCTTGAACCAATTCGTCTTTCTATAAAAAAAAATAGAAAATTTATTATTTATAAAAAAGTTGTACGTAGTTCATGTTTTTATAAAAACAAGAACCAAACAAATAAAAGAAAAAAAAATATATTATATATTATGAATACAACTAAATTAACCGCACAACATCAAAATATGAGTATAAATAAAAACGACAATTTTGATGATTTATTTGTTCCTGAAACTATTTTATCATCTCGACGTTGTAGAGAATTTAGAATTTTAATTTGTTTCAATTTCAAAAAAAAATTAAATCGGACAAATGAAAACAAAAAATTAATTAAATTGAAGTTTTTTCTTTGGACCAATTTTCGATTAGAGGATTTTACTTGTATAAATCGATATTGGTTTAATACTACTAATAGCATCCGTTTCAGTATGTTAAGGATACGTATGTATCCACAGTTGAAAATTCGTTGATAATATATTTGTTTTCCTATATGGATTTTTACTCATCATCCACATCATAACAGAATTTAAATAAGATTATAAAGATTTACTTTATTAATATTAATGATATATAATTAATGAAAATAAAGTTCACATGCAGTAAACAATTCATTTCTTAAATTAAATATAAAAATAACATTTAATGTGAGTCAAGTTTCGTAAATTTTCGAAAGCTATTGAGCACACATAAATAAAATAGAAAATAGTTGATTGATTCAAAATTTGGATAAATCATTGATTCATCTAATATCTAAATATATGATTAAGTTACAAATTGATTAGATTGAAATTTTATGATGTTTGACAATATTTATAGATCCAATGTCGCATTCAGTAAAAAT